CGTTATTTGATTCCAAATTGAGAGCAATGCCTATTGTACCTTCTTCAAATTCTACTAATTCACCTGCCATTACTTCATCAAGGCCGTGAATACGAGCAATACCGTCACCTACTTGAAGTACGGTACCAGTATTCGCAATCTTTACTTCTCTATTATATTGTTCAATACGTTCACGGATAATATTACTAATTTCGTCAGCTCGAAGAGTTGCCATTAGTGTCTCTTTTTTCTTTTTCGGAAACAAAGGGAAAAAATAATGCCTAAACTCTAAACTAAAGTAAAAATAGAAGGGCTAATCAGTTATTTCTTCCATGGCCCCGAGGATTCCGATATTAGCACTGATAGTACGGAAGTGTAATTCACTATTCAAACAACTATTCAGAGTTCCTAGAGCTCCCTGTAAGGCTTGTTGGAAAACTTCTTGTCGAACCTGATTAATCGCTCTTTGTTGTTCAAAATGAAGGGTTTCATTTTTATAATTTTCTAATTGTTCCAAACTATAAGAAGTAGCATTAATCAAATTGCATTTTTCTCGTTCTATCTCAGAATATCCATTCATTCGATATTCATCCGCTTCTATTTCCACTTTACGTAAACGAGCCCGCGCCTTTTCGAGCTGCTCAATGGCTCCTCTACGTAATTCTTCCGAATTTTGAATAGTACTCAAAATCCTCTGTTTTCGATTATCTAATAAATCATTTAATGAAAGTAGATTATCTTACCATTCATTTGACAATTTTCATGATCTCTTCCCGAACCAAACATGAATCTTTCAATTCATTTGGCTCTCACGCTCAATTTTGTATTTTATGGGCATTCCCATATCTTTGAATGAGCCTATCCTTTCTATTTCTGTTTGTTTGAAAACATATCAAAACCGATAAAAGACCCAGAATATTAGGAGGACTCTTCCGACCCGACAAAAAATCTATAATTTTCAGCAAAGTTGTTTCTTTATCGTTATTTGTTCTTTACTTATTACTTAACTTAGTTTATATTTTATATATTCTTAATTTATATATTTCTATGTTTCTTTCCATTTTTATTTTCAATTCCATTCCAAAATGGAAAGAAATCCAAATAAATATATAAATATATATATTAGAAATTTTCTATTTTCATTTTATTTTTATTCCAATCCAAAAATGATTCTTTTTTATACATAGGTCGTCGATTTGGCATTGGATAATAAAGGGAACCTTGCCCTTTTTTCTAGGAAATGGTTCCAATCGATTTTCTCGATATGAGTGTTCTATATCGGAAAAATTACCAACTATTCTATTTAAAACCACTTCGGTACTAACGTAGTGGTAGAAAGAGTACCGTGTTGTGCCCAGACTTCAAACAGTTTAGCTTTAACCATGTTAATGGTCTCACATTATTGGTTAATAGAGAATCAAAGTTGACTTACCAATGAATCACGAAATGCTATGGTTCTTACATATGACATATGATTTCTGAATGGATTCAGAAGGAATTCGCCGAGATCGTGCACTTTTTTTCTATTCGTTTATATCCTATAACTATAATATATCCTATAACTATAATATAATAAATGGAATACTCAAACTATAATAAAACTATAAACTATAATATAATAAATACTAATATAATTAGAATATCTTAGAATATCAAAATAAGATTAAAAAATTAATAATATTCATGAAATTAATTAGAAAATGAGAAATATAAGAAATAATTAATATAAATAATAATATAGATAGAAATAAATAGAAAAAAAAATGCAGCCGGTTGGATCCAACCTATTCTTGAAATATACAACTCGCACACACTCCCTTTCCAAAAAAAATCAATACACCAAGCACTACACTTAGATTTATTGGATTTGTTGCTAAAATATCGGTATTAAACCCGAAACTCCCGGCGGATGGCCAGTGGCCTAAGGAAACGAAAGAATCGGTTACATTTTTCATATGCTCTCCTCTTATAGACTTATAGATAGGACTAACAAAGAACAGAGTTCTTTTTATATCACTTGGCTCGCCCTTTTTTTATCGATTTCTTTTTCTGAATTTACCACTTTGAATGGGAGTAGATTCAATCTATTTATTGAATTTTATGGAATTGGAGAATTCCAATATTTCTTATTTTGTTTTCTTCTTTTTTGAGGTTTCCAATAAGAAAATATACTTATTAAGTTATTAAGTGAAGTCCTAAGTCTCATGTAAATTGTGAAAATTCTTCTTTTCTTTGTTCAAACTTAACCTAAAAGAAAAAAATACGTTATGTACTTTGTTTAAATTCTATTTCCATTCTAGGGTGAAATTAAACAAAAGGATTTGCAAATAAAAGTGCTAATGCCACGACCAGTCCATAAATTGTTAAAGCTTCCATAAAAGCTAGACTAAGCAATAAAGTACCTCGTATTTTACCTTCTGCTTCTGGTTGTCTCGCAATACCTTCTACGGCTTGGCCTGCAGCAGTACCTTGACCAACTCCAGGTCCAATAGAAGCAAGCCCTACGGCCAATCCAGCAGCAATAACGGAAGCGGCAGAAATAAGTGGATTCATGATAGGTTCCTCGTACCAAAAAAAAAGGGTTAATGATACAATCAACCAATGAATTATTACTTATTTATTGGAAATTGGAATTGGATTTGCTCACTAAAATCTATCGAGTCGAAATAAGTAAAACTGAAAAAAAAAATAATATATATAATATAGAGAGGGATAACCCCTATATAACTTATATAACTAGTATATCTAATATCACATATACATTTTTTTCTTTCCTAACGTAAACAAACCACTCGCTTTTTATATGGAATCGGATTTTAGGCTAGAATAAATCTTCGAAAGATATTAAAGATATACAGAGTCTGCGGCTGGACTTCTAGACATTCCATATATCTAGTGTGACCCCTCTCCTCTAACCGGCCCGTCATTTCGTAATATCGTCTATCTTTCCTCCTACAACCCTAGTTGTATATACATACGGATTTGTATCTATTATGTTCCCCAACCAAGAGGCAGATAGATTATCTTGAACATGCACTGCCTCAATTGGGATAAGCTAAAACAAGACTATTTGGAAAACTAATTAATGATGACCCTCCATGGATTCCCCTATATAAGCCGCGGCTAAAGTTGCAAAAATAAGAGCTTGAATACCGCTTGTAAATAATCCAAGAAACATGACAGGTATAGGAACTACTGAAGGTACTAAAGAAACAAGAACAACAACTACTAATTCATCAGCCAATATATTCCCGAAAAGTCGAAAACTAAGAGATAAAGGTTTTGTGAAATCTTCTAGGATGTTAATTGGTAAAAGTATTGGAGTTGGTTGAATGTATTTTCCGAAATAACCCAATCCTTTTTTTGTAAGACCCGCATAAAAATATGCCGCTGACGTGGGTAAGGCTAAAGCAACAGTAGTATTTATATCATTCGTGGGGGCGGCTAACTCCCCATGAGGTAACTGTATTATTTTCCAAGGTAAAAGGGCACCTGACCAATTAGAAACAAAAATAAACAGGAACATAGTTCCAATAAAGGGAACCCAAGGACCATATTCTTCTCCAATCTGAGTTTTGCTCAAGTCTCGAATAAATTCAAGGACATATTCGAAGAAATTCTGACCATCAGTCGGAACGGTTTGTGGATTTCGAACAGCTATGATGACTGAACCTAATAAGATAGCAATTACGACCCAAGAAGTGATAAGTACTTGGGCATGAATTTGTAAACCTCCTATTTGCCAATATAGATGTTGGCCTACTTCTAAACCTGATATATCGTATAACCCTTTAAGTGTTTTAATGGAACATGGGATAACATTCATATTGTCCTCTGACAGAAATCGAACTTCAAAAAAATAATTATTTGGATTCAATCATCTCTTTATCAACTCATTTACTTTCATCATTAATCATTAGGATACCAAAAAATCATAAATCATAATATAAAATAGAATATATCATATATATATAATATATAGAATATAATATCAATATCCCATTTGATCTATTTTTCAAAATTCAAGACAAGAATAGTAACCGATCCAGAAAATCCAAATAATTAACTAAAATCTTATTATTCTTAATTATAACATAATAATAATCAACGACTTCTTATATAGCTAGAACGCCCCTCACAAATTGCAGATACTAATTTGTTAAGAATCAATCGGATTGAGGCTATAGCGTCATCGTTGACTGGAATCGAAATATCTGCAAGATCTGGGTCACAATTTGTATCGATTAAACAAATCGTTGGAATCCCCAAAATAACACATTCTCGAAGAGCTGTATATTCTTCTTGCTGATCAACGATGATTACGATATCGGGCAACCCGGTCATATATTTGATCCCACCCAGATATGTTTGTAAAGTAGATAATTTTCTCTTCGCCGTTGCTGCATCTCTTTTTGGTAAACGGTTGAGTTTCCCCATCTTTTGTTCTGCTCTTAAGTCTCTGAACTTAAGAAGTCTCGTTTCCGTAGTGGACCAATTCGTTAGCATACCGCCAAGCCATTTTTTATTAACATAATGACATCGAGCCCTTATTGCAGCTGATGCTACTAAATCCGCTGCTTTATTTTTGGTACCAACGATTAAGAAGGTTTTTCCTCTACTTGCTGCATCAAAAACTAAATCACAGGCTTCTGATAAAAAACGAGCAGTTCTAGTAAGATTTGTAATATGAATACCTTTGCGCTTTGCAGAGATGTAAGGAGCCATTCTAGGATTCCATTTCTTAGTGCCATGACCAAAATGAACTCCTGCTTGCATCATCTCTTCCAAATGGATGTTCCAATATCTTCTTGTCATTTTTTCCACGCTTTCTCTTTTTGCATAAATAAATAATAGTTCCTACGGAACCTTCTACCCTACCGGGATTGGCCGTTGATACACAACTCAAACCATTCGTTTTTTTTTTTTTTTTACTTCATTTTATTTATTACCAAATCAATAACTAGAAAGTCAAAAAAATCTCTCCTTAGGAATTAGAAAATCGCGTAAATGATTTTTCTGGTGTGTTATAGAAATTGTTTGGGACGCAAGAACAAAAAAATTCTCTATGGTGTAACAAAATATCTCTCATTTCCAACTCAAATAGATTTTGCTTTTTGCTTTCCAAATGAATGGTTTTGTCTTGCCTTGAACGGTGCATTAATTTTTGGAATCCAGTACCGACCGGGATAATCCCTCCCAGAACAACATTTTCTTTCAGACCCTTCAACCAATCAATACGACCTCGTATAGCAGCTTTTGCTAAAACTCTAGCAGTTTCTTGAAAACTTGCTTCGGATATGAAACTTTGAGTATTCAGAGATGCCCTCGTTATTCCCAATAAAATTGCGCGATAACAGATCGTTTCGTCTAAAGCACGCCCTGCTCGTTCCGCTCGCAACAATCCAATTAATTCTCCGGGTAAAAAAACATTAGACATTCCATCTTCTGAAACCAACACTTTTGATGTTACTTGCCGTACAATAATTTCTATATGTCTATTATGGATCTGTACCCCCTGGGATCGATAAACCTTTTGGATCTTATTAACCAAAGAGATACGACTTTGGGCTATAGTTAACTCAGCCCCAATTAAGGATCCCCAGGGAATTCCAAGAATTTTTGGTATACGTTCGTTCCAACCTTCAAATCTCTTTTCAAGGTTCATCGATATTGAACCAATCGAACGCACTTCTAAGATTTGTTCCACTTTTGGAAGACCTTGCGTTATATCACCAGATCGAGATTTTTCATATATAAATGTAACTAATGTATCTCCCTCAGAAAGGGTTTCTCCATAATGTCCATGAACAGTCGCTCCTAGAGTGGCCAAATAGGGCTTAGCTGATCTTATAACTAAGGAGTCAGCATGCACAATTAAAATTTGACCAAATTTTTGGATGTGTGGTCCATATTTAAATAGACATATGCTTTCACAAAGAAATTGTCCAATAATCGTTATTGTGGATGTCTCTTCACAATAATTGTGATGTAGAAAGCACCAATTCAAATGCAATGGATTCAAAATGATGTTATTGCATGAACCGGGATTATAAATCCTCCTATTTTCATCTATTAAACAGTATTTAAATACTTCAAGTACTTGAAAAATCGGTTTCCAATTGTCAAGTAGCCAATATTTTTTTAACAAGATCTGATTATGAGTTCTTAAATGGTAAGATGAATAAAAATTCACTATTTTAGGTGCAATAGTACCTAAAGGGCCCCATGAATCCCTAATTGGAGTTATGGGATTCGATTCTTTTGTCACATTGTTATATTTTGAACCATTGAATGGACCAACCCGAGAACAATTGAATGATGACAAAATTCTCAAAGATTGGCATTCCTTATTTCGATTCAACAACGTACCAATAGTTCCTTGATGCTGGGTAAATAATGGAATCTTCACTTTGGAATAAAAAGGATTAATATTGGTGCGATCTAATTCATTTTTGGGAATCCATCCTGAACTCGATGTATCATACCGTTTTCCAGTATATGAAATCGTAGACTTGCCTAACTCAATTCTTAGGAAATCACGAATCAGATTATTTACCCTTACTTCAACAAAGGAAGCATGAACTTCTTCTATAGGACCATTTTTTTCTTGGTCCCAATTCAATACTAAGCAAGTCCGAACTAATTGAATATTTGTGTGAGAAATTCCTCGAATTGACTTTCCATTTCCATAAAGAATATAATTGACAACTCTAAGTTGGACATTTTCTTTTTCCTGCAAGAGATCTTGCGGGAAAAGTTTTGCAAAATTTATCCCATCAGCTATTTCATATGTGACTACAGGACGAACTAAAACAAAATACTTGTTTTTTGTGGGTGTGATCCGTTGGACATAGATCCAATTTTGCAAATTTTTGGATTCCTTAGCATTCTTTTTTTTTTTCATTCCCGGTGGTATCAAAATGCCGCTGTGTCTGGATATCTTATCTGTCTCTCCGGGAAAATGAATATCTCCAGAAAATATTTTCAGTTCCATACTTTTTTTTTTTCTCTCCACTCGGACTAATCCACCTACTCGGCTTCTTTTATTTAAAGCGAGTTGTGTATCTACTCCAATGATACTATTGTTCTGTACCATTATGGACGAAGATCCGGGTAAGATATGTACTTCTTCGGGAATAAAAAAAAATCGATCTACTTTCATTTTGTATTTCGGACTAAATTCTTTTGCTCCTCGATATTCAATCAAATCTTCTTTTTTCACGAGGAAATCCACCTCTACGGTCCCATATTTAGTAATACCCGAACTCTTTCTTCTGTATCGTGGATCATCAAAATAAGCAAGAATACTATTTCTACGTAAAATACCATTTATGGGTATTTCAATCGAAATACCCATAAATGGTATTAGTTCTTTCTCTAGTTCTTGATCATATTGTAATGGTATGAGAAATCTATTTCTTCGCCTTTTCGCCAAGAAATCAGAGCTCTCTTGGAGAATTGAAGGATATATGAAATTCCAATGACCATTGGGTATGATTCGATCAAGTCTTAAATAGTCAAGAATTTCCCTATCTTTTTTATTAGATTTAGATTTATTAGAAGGATCCAACAATTTATGTCTTACTCGATCATTAGTGATTGAGAGGTCAGAGATATATCTTTCGTCGACAGAAAAAGAATGAATATTCAGTTGATCTTGATCCTTGTGGAGCGAAAAACAAGCTATACTGGATCTGTACGGACTTCCTGCTAATATCCATAAATGACTTGTTTTGGGTAATAGATGAACATTACTATATGTATATTCAGGTGCATGGTAGACATCGGTACTCCAGTGCATTTCTCCCTCTGATTCAGAATAAATATGTTTTCGAACCCTCTCTTTCAAATTCAAAGTGGACGTTCCGGCACGAATTTCAGCAATCACTTGTTCAGATTCTACATATTGATCATTTTGAACTAAAATTAAACTTTTTGGTGGAATATTCACACTATGTATAATATCCCGACTCTCAATAGTTACATACAAGTCTATAGAACATAAAAAAGCAGGATGCCCATGGCGGGTACGTGTGGGATGAACCAAATACTCATTGAACTTTATTTTTCCATTAGAAGGAGCTCGTACATGTTCGGCAGTACCACCTGTGAATACTCCACCCGTATGAAACGTTCTTAGTGTTAGTTGAGTCCCTGGTTCCCCGATTGATTGACCCGCAATAATACCTACGGCTTCCCCTAATTCGACCAGGTCGCCGTGGGTGGGGCTTCTGCCATAACATAATTGACAGATCCAAGATGTATTCCTGCAAGTAAAAGGGGTTCGAATATATATTCGTTGGGTTCCAGAGGTTATGAATCGATTGGCAAGTCCAATCCCAATATCTTGATTTCGAGTGGCAATGCATCGTATCCCCATATATATATCGTCTGCTAATACACGACCAATTAGGGTTTGGGCAAAAATTGTTTCTGTCATCCCATTTCGAGGACTGACGGAAATACCTCGGATAGTACCACAATCTGTTCTACGTACAATAATGTGTTGAACTACTTCAACAAGTCTACGCGTGAGATACCCAGCATCTGATGTTCGTACAGCGGTATCCACGACTCCTTTTCGAGCTCCGTAGCAGGAAATTATATATTCTGTCAAAGAAAGTCCTTCGCGTAAATTGCTTTGAATGGGTAAATCAATCATTTGTCCTTGAGGGTCCGACATTAATCCTCTCATACCTACTAATTGATGTACCTGAGATGCATTTCCTCTAGCTCCTGAAAAGGACATTAGATGTACTGGATTAGAAGGATCAGTCATCCGAAAATTAGGATTCATTTCTTGTCTCAAATATTCACTTGTGGCATACCATATTTCAATGGATTGACGTAATTTTTCTACCGCGTGTACATTCCCATAATGATGGTGTTTCTCCAAAATAAAACTTTGTTTTTCAGCATCTTGGACTAACCATCCCTTGGAAGGTATTGTTAAAAGATCATCTATTCCTAATGAAATAGATGTAGCAGTGGCTTGCTGGAAACCCAAAGTCTTCACTTGATCCAGGATATGTGATGTATATGCCATTCCGAAATGATCTATTAATCTGCTAATAAGTCGTTTCATAGCAGTTCCATCTATCACTTTATTGTGAAAGACCAGGTCGGCCCGTTCTGCCATAAGTACCTCCATATTCCGATGAGTAGGATTCGACAATGGGCCTGAGTCAGTGATTCGAAAACTTCCTTTCCTCAATCTTTATTCACGTAGAAATTCAGAAAAAATGATAATACCAGTGAAATTGGATAGTCCCGACTTCCCGCAAGCACGGGTATCATCTAATCGAATTTCTTAGTTTAGATAGTGTATGAGTAGGCCCGGCAAAACCCCTGTATGGCTTCTTCTATTTCTCGATAAAAAGAAACATGACCAACTGTGGTTCGAATGTATATACAACGGATTCCTTTTTTTACACTTCCTACTATTAAATAGTGCCCATAAATCTCATGATAAGTACCCGAGGATTCATATTGAACTTCGATGGGAATTTCTCTTGAGCCAATGACACGTTGATCTAGCCGCCAACGGAGCCAAAAAGGACTATCTAAATTGATTCGTTTCTGCCGATAAGCTCCAAGTGCATCATAGGAACTACAAAAATGTAGTTCTTTCTCTTTCGTATACTTATAGTTATTGTTGTCAACTGTTTTATTTTGGTAGTTTCCGCAATTATATGGATTATACCTATTTGCACAAATACCCCGTCGATTCCCGATCGTTAATACATAGAGTCCGATAAGCATATCTTGAGTTGGTACGGAAATGGGATCTCCAATAGCTGGAGACAAGAGATTCATATGAGAAAACATAAGTAAACGGGCCTCCGCTTGAGCTTCCAAAGATAAAGGTACATGAACAGCCATTTGATCTCCATCAAAGTCTGCATTGAAGCCCTTACAAACTAGTGGGTGTAAACAAATAGCACGCCCCTCCAGTAAAATGGGTTGGAACGCCTGTATACCCAATCTATGCAGGGTAGGCGCTCTATTCAACAATACAGGA